ACTTCCGCTCGCAAAGGAACAAGATCTGGATTTGACTAGGGCGAGCGCAGTTTACTATGCGAGTGGACTTTGCCCCCCCTTTCTTTATACTTGCAGTAAAGGTGTGCAGGTGGGCATAGAGGTTTTGTAGTCGTTACCGGTAGGAGTGAGTTACACTTCTCTAAGGTGGGTGGGCAACGAGTAACGAAATCAGATCCCCTGTCAAGTAGGTTTCATAATCGCTAACGTATAGTGTTGTTATTCGCTCAGTGAAGTAGAAAGCAACGGGATAATGGTTCGCATTGAATTCATTTAGTAGGTCGCCTTCTTGTTCAAGCCAGAAGGTCAGGTACAGAAGCTTATGTTCAGTGTTAAGAAAGGTGGGCGGCGGATGTGTGGGTAGTTAGCTCGAACTGTCCGCCTGCCAACAATAAGTCAAAAAGGTGTTCACCTCCTCCGCACGTATAAGAGAAAGGCGCTGGTACACAGTTGTTGTTCTAACGACTACAAGTATAGTCCAGCATTATAGGGAGGGGCGCGAAAGCACAAAAAGGAAGTGAAGTACAGAAGAGCAGGAAATTGCATATTTTGAATCAAAAACTTAAGATGTTCATCCCCAAGCCTAGCCTACTCTACATTATCATATGGTTTCGCGGGCACGTCCAACCGTACCTTGCCACTTGCCAGTTCAAAGTCTAAAAGCCGGTCAATAAGACAGATCCGGATCCTAGTGCTTTCGAGATGGTTCGATCGCTAACAAAGACAAGCATAGGAAACAGCAGACTCCCAACAAGCAACTCCAAGAGCTCAAGCCTAAAGCCTTAGTAACGCGCATCCTCATTGCTCGCGTAAAGCAAGCGTAGGCTCGAAGGCCGAAGCGCGCTAGTGCTCGTTGCATTTCCCTCCTACTCGGGTAAAGGATTCCGCTCGTTTGCTGTCAGGAATTCAGTAGAGTGGCCGGTCGTTGAAAGAAGCAAGCCTATAGCCTTTGAAGGTGCGAAGGAAATCCCAGAAAAGTCTCAATGCTATCTACCAAGGGGAAAGAAAGATGCGCCATTCTTAGTTAGGGAGAGGGTATGTTCACATTGAGTATCCTCGTATGCTCAGTCGAGTGACAAACGTACCTATCCCCGACGTGGGTAACGCATCTACAAAACCATGGTGTTAACAAGGCCCTCCCTTCTCCTAAATCCCCTTTTTTTTTTACTTAAAATAACCGTTGTTCACTGGAATTTCTTCCAAGAAAGTTTGGATCCCTCCGCTCCTTGCCCGTTCGTTTCACTTACTTCCGCTCCTCTCATCGAGAAAGCAATTACACATCCTGACTAAGGAGCACAGGCAATAGGTTCGTAGGAAGAGGCAAGCGTTCACACATCCGTCTCTATCATATGTGTTGGGTGAAGAGCTAAGACTATGCCTGGGCCGGGGTCAGGAAGACAGGCAGAAGGAGTAAGCAGCTTAAGCAAGAGACCCTATCTTATATAGTATAGGCAATTTCTCTTATCCAGTAAAGGAAGTTCGATAGCTGTCCAAGGGGCAAAGAGTAGTATTCCGGTCTCTCTTGAAAGCAATCAAGCGTGAGAAGCAGGATCCGTCCACAGCTTTTAGCCCTTTCCCTTAATAAGTTCCTCCTTCTCTCCGGATTCTCGTATAAAGAAGCAATTACCTAAAAGAAGAGGTGACAGGCAGTTGGACTTAGCTTTCCGGGCACACAAATGAGATATTGGAGAATAGATTTATTTCACCGATGCTTCGTTCTCGACCGGGACTTCTTCGATACCGGAGATATAGATCTAAAGGAAGCTTTGAACTACTTATTTAGAGGGAGAAGGAAAGGAACTAGCCCTCTCCATATCGTTGGATAATTGGTTTTAGGATTCAGCCGTGGATGCAGGATGCAGTCATGGAAAAGAATAATAAGGTTTGATTGATTACCCCAGCCCAGGAAGTTTTAGCACAAGGAAATCGTGGAGACGCAGCCTTATTGGGAAATGACTGGAGCTTTGGCCTATGTTGGAGTATGTGGAGAAGCGCCTTCTGTCGTTTTAGTTGAGGAGGCGGAATGCATCTCTTATGTGAAGGAAACACTTTTCAAATGGAAGGTAGCCTATTTCGCTTTCTATCACGAAAACAAAGAGCAAATCACCCCGCAGTTGACCCGGATCCGTATGTCCAAGCTTTGCATACGGGAGACTATAATTGAATGAGAAAAGGCAAGAAAGAGTGGCTCGACAGGCCCGTCAACAGAATGGAATATGTTCTAGTAGACTTAAACCAAGAATGTGGCACGCCCCTATTTGTATTATCACATTTCACACTATGCCTGGTTCACTGGTATCAACATAGTCCAACGGTAGAAACACTAGTTAGGGGCAACCCAAAGTAGGAATGCTATTCGGGGAAGAGACAGGTCCACCACAGACAAGCATGAAGTGAAGGGGCGCGCTAGTCATCTCCTTTCTATCTATATGCCGATTGATATGGCTATTCGTACCTTTTTTCTCAATCCCTTGCGCCGTGTTTTGAAGTCTGTATCGCACTAATGAGAGGAGGTGGCACCAGAGAGTTTGTTGATGAAGAACTTCATTCACAAGAGTCAACTGTGGCCTAAAGTAGGAACTAGATCTGACGCTACAATCCATAGAAATGTCATATGGGCGTCGTCATACTGGGAGTGGGGTCGGGGTCTGCTGGGTCTGGGAGCTGTATGAATTGGACTGTCTCTCTCTTCTTTTATCTATCATCATGGGCCAAAGCCCAATCTTCACCAGCCATGCCATGTTCTCTTGGTGAGTACTCCATGCCTTCTATCTTGATGCATACCTGCTGCTGCGATCGCTCTGTCTGAAACGAAGACTCCCGTCCGCTTGCGCTGCGCTTTCGTCTCGGGGTGTGAAGTTGAAGTGGCGCGACTGACTGCTTCGCCTAACTCAGATTCGAATTGATACTAGTCTTTCTTCATTCTCAGGTCTGTCATTGCCTGCCAAGAGTGGATGGATTGGCTGCCGTGGGCCCACTAAACCCTCGCCCCTTGGGGCCTGGGGAGGCAACCTTAACGGCGTAAGCACCTTTCTATCAACTCAAGGCAGGAAATGCGCATAGCCAAGATGGAATTGACTCTAGTAGACCACTACTCGATGGTGGAACACGGGACTTGTAGTAGATGACTAGTCTGTCTTCAACCAATTATCATATATATAGAGAGTCGTGTCATTGCGTAGGGCCACTAAGAGAATGATCTCTTTGACATAGCTTTTCAATCAACAAAGCGGCGGGACCAATGAGCCTACATAGCACCCACTGGCATTTATGTCGGGTCGTAGTCCGGTATCCTTCGGGCGCTGTAAGAAAGAAGATGCTATGTCTCTGTTCTCATTCCCCATGGGGGCCATGAACTACGTGATAGAACCAGTCTTTCTTCTATAGTTATAGTCTTCCTCTACGAAAAGGTGGAACACCGTCTTTGTAGCTGTTTACTACGCCTACTTCATGTATACTAGCGCGCCCTTTTCTCGCGCACACCGCCCGCGGCGGAGGTAGGTACGGCCGATACCTAAATACGGGTGTCTTATCCATAGGATCTTTTCTAAAGGGATAAGAAACAAATAGAAGAACATAACATAGTTGGCTATTTCTATTTGACCCACTACGGTCGTGACAGGTTGACCATTGTCGTCAACTAGGGAGACTTCAGTCAGCTCCCCGCCAATGAAAGCAGGTGACTGTTCCAACTGAACTGGATCAGGTGCACCCATTGGACGCTAGAGCCAATGTTCTACACACAGAAGGACTGCACTTAAAAAAAAAAAAGAAAAGAGTTTTCTACCAGTGTATATCGAGAAGCCATGGCCCAGCGACTTGCTGAAATTAACGTTGAAATACAAAATGTAGAAAATGCTCTTCGAAATACTCGAAGAATGTTAAATGGTTTCTTGAGGCATCTTCCCCACCCCAGCCAACCCTTTCCTCAGCTGATGCCGACATGCTTCTTTTAACTAAGATTCCATTCTTCGAAAGGCCGGTTATATAATATATGTATAAACCACAATAGACGGGGTCTTCTGAGCTCCCTTTGAGGCTAATTCGAAGAAGAAAAGCAGATTCCGTATCATGGGGATGGTCCAACCGGGTGAACCAATTCTTATCCTTCCCCTCTCACCGCCCATGTTTGCAGAGACGAAAGGGAATCGGTCAGGCCTAGCGCTTAAGGCTTAACGCTCCTCTCCTGTTGATTTGTCACCTCGCATCTTTCGTTTGACTTTCCACTATGCAAATAAATAGGCGGGGCTTATCATTGCGTTAAACTGCCTTTCAAGGAAATGGGCTTCTTCGTACCGTACTCGACCTTTGGATCAATGTCCCATCCACCGCCCTTGTTCTCGGTTGCTCCCCAGGAGGGCACTATGGAGCAACGTTTGAACGCGCTCGGCCTTGTCCACCCTTTCCACTAAGTATCCCGCTCTTCCCTTGAGTAGACAACACAAACAAGGTAGCCATTCGGAATGTCCCATACCATCCCAAGTCGTAAGCGACAAGATGCCCAATCTGTCATAGCCAACTCGTTTGCTTCTACCAAGCCCACAAGCTTGAGTCTTCAACCAAGACTCGTTGTTCACTTGCCAATTGCATCACCAACTGGTCAAGTGCTCAGCCCGTCAAGGTCTCTGCCAGAAGCGAAAGTTTCAACCGAAAATGGCTTATCAAACTCAGGCAACTTCAGCACCGGCTCAATCACCATCGCCATCTTCAAACCGTCAAAAGCCTTTTGACAAGCTTCAGACTAGTTCTAACCCCGATCCATCACCAGAGTCAATTCGTACACAAAATTGTTAGTATAGTTAAAAGGTGTCGCTTCAGACACCCCCTTCCCAACATGAAAAGCCCCCATTCGAGTAGTCTCATAGGTCTGACCAGGGGCTCGGTTCCAACCATTCTTTCTAAGGACAACCTCGCTCCTAGCGAAAGATCAAAGGCCAGGGTCTGAAAGAGTTCACGATCCAATTCATTCCCTCAAATCGGATGACACAAGGCGAACTAGAATAGGCTGATTGATCCAGGCAGCGACAGGCTCCAATCGAAAGGAACCGCGCGTACGCTAGAAAGACGTATAGGCAAGCCCTTCTTTATGATCATATGGATCGCTTTTCGTGACTTTTCTTTCCATAGGCATACATTGCAGTCTAACCTGCTTTCTAAAGGGGACCGAGAATCAGTCTTTTGATCCTCCTGGAGCCTACTCTCGTCTTTCGAATGTTGCTTCCGATTTAGTTGGTGCAGACGCTGAAGGATCAGCTGACACCAGATAGGAAAGGGTTTCTTCTTTCAGAACCTTCTTCTCGTTCTCGCCGTCCCGGCATGTTACCTTCCATGAGCACGAGTTCTTCTACTCCCCCTTATTTTAGTAGGCGCCTATTGGATCAGCATCTTCTGGATCTTCTTCACCTGTGGTTTTTCCTGCGCCTCCCGTGCATCAGGGGGAGTCAAAGTCCCAAGGAAATCAGGGTCGCAGCCCTCTATTGAGCAGCCAGCACTTGCACCTCGCTCTTCTAATAATAAAGAGCAGCCTGCATCTTTATCATCTTCTAGTAACGACCAGTTGCCTACGGATTATCCTTCATCCTCTATCGCAGCAGAGCCATCTCCATCTCTGCGCTTGAATGGTTCTCCCCGGCCCTGCAGCAAAGGAAAAGTTATTTCTCTAAATCGGGCCCGGGACATTCGACGAAAAAGGATGACCCGATGAAAAGCCCTTTTTCCCCCCGGATCCCCTATTTATTTATAGGAAAATCTGCCCGCCCCGAGGAGAAATATTTGTCCAGAAACGCTATGTGAATAGGGTCTTTAAGCCCTCACCCAGCATCTAGTTCAATCAACATACGTTTCAAAAAGAATTTGGAAGCCTATAGCCATTTCAGCCTTACTCCCTATTCTCTCTTAAATAAAGCTATGAAAAAACTGGAGTAATGTGGAATGACTTTTCCCATTCCTGTGAGCTGTAGAGTTAGTTATCCCAACTCATCCCTGGTATTCCTCCTCTCTATGAGATGTGGGATCGACCCCGCGAGCCCTTCCTGTTTCTACATCCTTTTGGATGATACGGCAGGCCTATCCATGTTTTATCCAGCCTTTGCTCCCCTATCAACCACCGGAATGGTTATTTTGCCTGCCCCGCTTTCCTCTCCCGCGGCAAGAGCTCGTTCGCCAAGTCCGAACTCCCACTTTCTCGTCGATGACGGCTCTCTTCGATGCTAGCAACCGCGTTTGACCCTTTTCCGCGCTTCTTTCAATTTCCAACCATTCTAGCTGAAGGAGATACTTTACCTTTACTTAGAGAGGGGCAGCAATACTACGCTCTTCCGTGCTCGTAGGTTGACTTCCCTTATGCATCCAGCCGCTTCACTAATGTGAATAGGTTATACAGAAGGGTGGGTTGGTTATATACTCTTCTGCGCGTTCCTTCTTCGAACCTTTTGGTATGTATTGCCCCCTAACTATAGATCAGATCCACCAGACGAGAAACTCAATTCCGCACTGCTGCTGAGTCGTCGGACTTATCCACCAAGGGATTCGTGGAATTTCTGTGGATTGCGTTGGAGGAAATCTACCAAAGCTAGGCAGATAGATAGACTCCTTTCCCGCTGCTAAGGGAGAGCAAGAAACAAAATCAAATGATTCTTTTTTAATCAGCGCCCCCTTTTGGGTATGCAGGTACTAAGAGTCCTCTCACTACCAACCAGCAGACATCATCTGGCTGGGTCTTGCCGGTATCAACAACAAGAAAAAAACAACCAAATGGAAACAGCAACTAACTATGGCTCTTGGCCCAGACAACGTCCTAGGCGTAGGGGAGATCGGAGCAACAGGGAACGCCTAGACGACGTTTTTATTCCTGGGCTGCAGGAAGTAGATCGAGAGGTCGTTCCGCCCCTTGTCCCCGAATATGGGTAATAAAAATGTTCTCAAAAAAGGTTGCTCCAATCTGACCTAGCTGGCGAGCGATCCCAGTTCGCGGCAGAGAACAAGACAGCAAGCGAGCGTACCTTTGTTCGCTTCTTCTCCACCAAGCACGGAAGTTTAAGGATAACTGTTGGTCGGTGGCTACCTAAGGAAACTCCGATTCGATCCGCCCCCCCCGGCTGGGAGGCATCTACCTCATCCCGATCACAAGGAGAGGTTCACCATGATGGGGGTACTTCCGTTTTTTCCATTCCGGAAATAATGAAAGACATAGGGGACCATCCTTTTGTTGCGGCATGCTCCTCAGATTTACGGATTCGCAGGGGGCCTCAGGCCCTACTTAGTTGACTGACAATGACAAAAGCTTGCGAAACTAAGTAGGGCCTTTTGAATTGAATCTTAAGTAGTCTATCAGTGGTGCGAAGCGGCCTTGCCCCTTTTCAGTAGGGGAGCGAAAGGTTAGACCTTAGAAAGTCAGCGAACAGCGGTTCTTCTATGTAGGTATGGCGTTCCCCCCTTGACTCTCCTAACGTCGAGCTAAGTGACTTCGTAACCTTTGCGTAGCGTAGTAGAATGAAGGCTACGCACCGACGCTCTCTTATCTATTAGCCTAAGCGTCTTCGCTAACTCGCTCGCCTACTATACCCTACTATACAATACATTAGTAGGGTAGGCTAACTCAGCCGCTTACTTCTACTAATGTAGGGCTAAGTAGCGCCTTTTCTTTTTTTAAGAACCCATTCTCATTATCTTTCATAAGTAAAGTAGGCGAACCTATAGGTCCTTAGTAGGCGTTGACAAAGAAGAACAGCCGGTTAAAAGACAGCGAATCTTTTTATTTCTATATTATTAGAAAATATAGAAATAAAAAGATATAAATAAATATATATCCAGCTTGACAAGCTACCCTTCCTCTTGATCTGAGGTGCGAAGAGAAACATCTCTTTTTTATGACTTCCACTTATCGATCCCGGCCCGGAAAAGTGACCGACCAGGGCCCTATTGATGAATGAAAGAAAGGGTTTATGAGCCCTAGCCCTGTAAGCCCACACCTGTGTAGAGTAGATCGTTCAACACCTGCGGCACAAACCCATTTTTGACCTATTGGTCCTAGTATCATAGGCGACCGAACGGCCGCCCCCTAATTACTAGACCAACCAGCTATAATAATTCCATAAACACCTAGCGAAGATATGGCAAACAAATAAAGTAGCCCTATGTTCGAATCTGACAATACCATACCATAATCAAAAGGTACAACGGCCCAAGCAACCAGACTTAACATAAATGTAGTCACTGGAGCCATTCTAAAAAGGGAGAAATTAGCACTACTTGGTGAAATAGGTTCTTTTAGAATCAATTTTAAACCATCTGCTAGAGGTTGTAACAATCCGAATGATCCCACTACATCAGGACCCTTTCGACGTTGCACAAAAGCCATTACTTTACGTTCAGCTAGCACTAAAAAGGCTACTCCTAGTAGAAGTGGTAGAATTATTCCAAGTATTTCAGCTGGAACAGCTATGTACGTTTTCGATTTTCTATTCACTCATGATCTGGCCTGGTCGACCCGATCATGATATTTCACTCATGATCTGGCCTGGTCGACCCAATCATGATATTGAAGGATGGGACCTTTTCTCGAAAAACTCCGGATCCAGAGAAGAGTTGAAGATGGTGCAACATCGAATCCTGTTACGTTACTTCGAATGGAATCTTAGCCCGCCTCACTTGCTTTCTTTACTGCATAAGGGCATAAGCGAAGTCAAGAGATTTCCTTCTAACTAGTGGCTGAGAGTAAGCAAGCTACCTTCATTCAACAGATTTGTGGTTGAGTCAATAACATGCTCTGGGTCGGGAATCTTTGCTCTTCTCTTTTGCATTTCCGCTGCCTGCGTTCTTCTTCGTGTCCGTCCGTATCGCAAAGCTGGTCGACGCCAGCTGTAATGGTTGAAAATAGGGGGCCAACCAAGACCCCTAATAAAGCTTTGTTCGATAAAGCAAACGTTCCGACAACTTCGGACCAGATTAACCCTTTTGAATTAGCCGATCTTACAAAATCGATCGGGCGGGCTGGTTGGGAAGGGGTGATTCGCGGAGAAAAGAATCGCTGAGAGATAGATTCTACTCTACTATTTAGTCAGGACGAATGAGTGGCTGTGCAGCATGCTCCGGAGGAGATTGACCCTTCCCCGAGTCAGTCCAGTCAGAAAGGGGACGGCCCGCTGTCTAGACTGCATTTCGGGAGTTTGAACACCATCCCATTTCAACCAAAAATACAACCCTGTCAAAGGTATCTAACCTTCCTTCCTTATGAGTGGAAATCAAATCCCGTTTTGTCTTTTTTGCATAAAAACCAGCCAGCCGGTAATATATATATATATATATATTTCTATATTTGAAACCCGTTCTTCCGACCATTTTTGAAAAGCGCATAGTTTCTCCTCCAAAAAGGACCTCTCCAGTCGGGGAACGCATGAGATATTTACCTAAACCAAGTAGGTCCTTGAGCGGATCCCACGTTAGCCCCAAGACGTTGGTCTCTAACTAGAAAAGTAAATGCTTGAGCTTGAGTGAGAAGGGCCTCCTCCCCCCGCAGGTATTTTGCCTGTATGGTGTTTACCGGGTGGGACCCTCGATCCAGAAGGTATGCCACTCTACTATCTATACATGTCTGCCTCCCTTGAAAGCTCTTGGTGCTGCGACTATCACCGGTAAGTTGCGTCGGATCAACATCGGGATTAGAATCAACTGCAAAAGCAACTAAGTCAACGCCTATTTGCTCTGGATCTACTGGCCCGGACGCTTGAATCTATTCCACCGCAAACAACCGAATATACTACTGCAGGATCTTCCGCTGCTTCTGTTGTTATTGCTCCCACCTGTCACTACGCCACCTCAGCAGCTGGGACTGGAACTGCTTCCGCATCTGGTACTTCCCAACTTTTTCTATCTATCCTTAGAAGTAGGGCGAGTGTCTAAAGACCGGGTTATCTCTCTGAATCAGGTTATTCACTGGGCTGTTAAGCCATCGAGTCTTCTAGGGCGACCCGTTTCAAGAGGATTCATCCAAGACTCTAGATCTCGTTAATTCTAAGGAGGAGCCCATTCTATAAGGAAGGCAGGCTTTTAGGCATATATAGTTGGCTGGTTATTTGTCTTTCCCATCCCTGCAGCTACTGCAGGTGCCCGGAATTCATGGATTCTCTGGTAGAGGGGAGTCGAGGTGGAATTTTTTTTGGGGGCTGGCAACAAAGAAAAGAAGCCCCCAATTGCAGTAGGAGTAGCTACTTGTTTCATGGCTTTAATTTGAGCTCTTCAGATCCGGAATCTCCATAAATGGGTATGACTGGTTAAGGTGACCAGCTTTGTGCGGCAACCGCAAGTTAAGGTACTCTGGATTTGTTATAGCGCCACCATTTCACAATATACATTGTCCGGGAAAGCTAGTTTTTGTATTGCTGTTTTATCCCACTGACGCTCTTCTATGAAAGTTGAGGCTTTACTTTAACTGTTCATTTCTCAAGGGTCTCCTTTCGCTCCTCTCACATCCGTTCGAGTGGCTTCGCTCCTGCCTTTTTTTTATATCCATAGCTCGGAGGGTTACTCGAATCTTTCGTTTTTGTACTCTACTCGTTCCTTGAAGGTCCAATTAATTAATAGTTATTGGAGGACGGTTAGTGTCTGTTCTGCATGACTCTGGAACGTTATAGCTAAGGAGCGGATTTCAGGGTCCCTTGACTTGCCAAACGGTTTCCAGTATGCCTATACAGTAAGTCTTTACACACATGATAGTGGCAGCCAGGTTATCGACGATTCTACAATAGGCGGCCGCTGGAAAACCCGACTTAGCGAATCACTTCCAGGCGGGCATTAAATCTATCTCGTGCCAGTGGCTCTTGTGCGCCTCATTTATGATGGTGGCATACCGTACCGTATTGTGCGGAACACTCACAAAAGCCGTGGCCTTCCGCTATGTTAGACCCTCCCCTAGAAGTACAATGGTGGGTCCCTCCGGAATTGGTAATCTCCGTTTGACTTGAAAGGAGCCTTGTTCAGCAGGTGCGCAGCAAGTATTCTTTCACAAGTTTGACGCAAGTCGTACCTCCCAGCCCCCTTAGCTACTTGTACTAAAAAACTAGGGCGCTATACGGAAGTTCGTGCCTGCTTATCCCGGCTACAATAACTATCGAACAGCGTCTGAAGAATGGCGCTCGTATATCCCTAGGCGTGGGTCTGTACTTTCCCCTATTAGAGAAGGGCGGGGTTTGGAACCCTCAAGCAAGACATGATCTACATAATAAGACATCATAACGCCTAGAGATACAGGTACGGTTCATCGCGTTACTTATCCAAGCTGCCGGATAGTCGGATATGCCGTACTCTGATTTTAATGAGGTTAGGAACCATTTGCTGTTACCAGCATTGCTCATTATTAGGTAACGCATTCCCGTTTCTCGATTTTAAGGTTAGGGTGACACGTTGTCGCTTTCGCTTTAATAATGAAAGATATGGAGTCATGCAAGGAGCGCGCTTTACTAATATAATAGAAAGGGGCTTTCACCATCTATTTTTGTTTTGCCCGAACTCTTCCGGAGTTTCCCTCCTAGCGAACGGGGAAAGCTTATCCCTCACTCGCATTCGCCTAATCGAGCAGAACGCCACTCGGCTCCTACAACTGGTCTCGCCTATAGTTCTAGTGTCGAACACACATAAGTATAGGTTTTGTTGTCCTTACGACGGTTGTCAAAGACCGGATCTTTGCACTTCGCGACCCTATCCGAGTATATGCTTAGTGCAACGCCTCATAGAACAATGAAGTAATGTATCCATACGAGCTCCGGCCCTCAGCAGCTCGAATAAAAAATCAACTGTTCATTTATGTTACCTGTTGTGGACCTTCAACGTTTCACCTTTCATAGATCTGGGAAAGGCGGTTTTGGTTTGGGAAGTGACGTTGAGGCTGGGCACGTGCGAGTTGTAATAAAGAAAGCAAAGGGAAATCGGAGGAGTTAGAGCAGGGCTAAAAGCGCCTGCCTGGAAAACAAACAGTAGAGTGACGCGAAGGACCTCTAGCAACTCTACTACCGCCTTTCCTACCAAAAAGCTAACCCAACCGAAGGAAATTACATAAGGTCTGGAAAGGGCTGTAAAGAATAGAATTCCTTCCTCCCTTTCTTCCCCTGTTCCGGAGATAGATATAGCCCTCTCGAAACCTAGCTGTTAGAGTTTCATTTTGGGCTAATAAAAAAAGGAATCCCCGAATGGTTTTTTCCTTCTCCTGCAAGGTATAGAACAACTAAGGGTACTGGTCCTGCTCGCTTTGATTCTGCTCCTGTGGTGACCAAGAAGCAGGAGCTTGAGCTCAACCAGCCATTGATAATCACTACTTTTTTGGTTCCCAATCGGGATGGAGATTCCGGTCCGGTGTAGGGGACACCTTCTTCATGATCTAGGGGTCAAATGTAGCCCGCGCTAAGCAGGGAGAGCTCCTCTTTGGTTCCATCTGTCCATATTCTTCTTCCCTTCCATCCAGGGGAATTCGGGCTTGATTGTTCCGTGTAGTCGATTCGCTCAGCACCCTCCATGAACAGAGTCCATGAGCTCGGGAAGAGAAGTGGGGCCTTCGGTCAACCAAGAGAGGTCCTGCCCTTCCTGATCATTCAGAATTCGTTGCGTTCTTCTTTCGAGCTGATCAGTCAGCTTCCAGCCACCCAACCAATCCTGTTGATCCTGACCTACAGAAAGGGGTGAATGAGGTAAGAGAAGCCCTCGTCCGTGTTTCGGTGACCAGGAGAGTCAGCCGGAGATAGGTCTGTGCTTTCGTCAGGGGGTAGCTCGTCAGTACCAGGTGTTGATCAGTCATCCGGGCTCTGAGGACCAGTTTGACATCTCATTCAAGAGAGAGTGAGTCATCCATCCAATTCCTATGTTGAGGGGCCAGAGTGAGTGAAAATGATGCACTACACGGACGCCATTTGGACCCTACGAAAGCAAGCCCCGAGCTGGTCCGTACCAACCAAGAAGATTGGCTTCATTTGCCATGTTGAGGGCTCAGAAGAAGCTCATGTTGGAAAGCAAGCATGTGCAAGAACCCATCCGGTCTTGAAGAGCCTGAGGTCTTCCTGACCTACGACTGATTTACTCAGGCCCTTTCTCACTGACTTCTTCCTTCATTCGGAGAAGTCATCAGGAATGGAACCAGTGGAAAGTCGTATGCAGAAGATGCTGGGCAAAGACGAAGACTTTGGAAGCGGAAGATGCACCGATTGATGCTCTTCCAGCCCAGCTGCTGTTTATTGAGCTCAAAGTGGATGAGAGAGAGGCTTTTCTATGCTCTCTATGCTATGGTCTTCTCAATTGCCTAGTCTCGGTTCAAAGACAGTGGAAGGATCCATCCATCAGCCTTTCTATCTCCACAGCGCTGACCTGCACTTTCCACCTAGTTCACCGACCTCACGAGTCTGATTTGGCTCTATATTGTCCACCAAGGAAACTCCAAACAACTCCACTGCGACTGAGCGATCTCATCGATCTGACCTTCCTACTCGGTATGGAAGGACTCTTGACTGACTCTGAGACTCAGTCTTCTGACTTGGATTGGCATACTGGGGTCAATTCCACCCTATCCTCTGGATTCCATCTCCTTTACGTACAGCTAAGGTTTTCATTCCTAACTCATCAAATCAAGTAGACAGACTTCTAGGTGACGTGGCCCTTTCCTGACATCATCACACCGGCGCTTTCAAAAACAAAAAAGAAAGGAAATAGAAGCAGCCTTACTCTCATCTTTTTGTCGAAATCTCTATGAGCTGAATGATGTCACTCGAGTGTTGAGCTTTCAAAGGCTTTTTCAAGACCATCCAAGGCTTTCCATTCTGCAAGGCGTATAGAGCCCGCTTTTCTTCTTCGATGAGCAAGCTCTGGTGGATTTCCACGCCTTTCAAAGGAAGAATTCCCACTTCAAAGAGGCTCTTCAAGACCTTCCTCACCCGGGTGGTGAGCTAGGAGGGAAGGAACATTCCATGCATGGAATGATAGAACAGAACGGCCGACAGCTACTTGGGTTAGGCGGCTCAGTGAGACAGGGAAGGGCGAACGAAGTGGTAGTCAACTTCTATGTGCTTAGAGCGGGCATGGAACACAGGATTGGCCGCCAAGTGTGTAGCGCTAGCATTCTAACAGTGCAGGAGAAATTGATAGCGAAATGGCACCGCTAGATCGCGTAGCAAGTAAGAAAGCCATAACAGTTCAGAGGTAGTAAGGGCGAGTGCCTTGTACTCTGCTTCGGCACTAGACCTGGAAAGAGTCGGTTACTTTTTGGAAACCCAAGTCAGTAGGTTTTTCCGAGAAATACGCAGAAGCCTGTAGTGGACCGTCTGCTATCGGGGCAGCCAGCCCAGTCGGCATCGGAGAATGCAAAGAAGGTGGTTAACGGTCCCGGAGTGATGGTTAGGCCAAGGCCAAGAGAACCCTTCAGATACCGTAAGATGCTACAGCCTGGAGATGTACGGTGGTGAGAGCGTGCATGAACTGACAAACTTGATTGACGGCATAGCAAATGTCAGGTCTGGTGAGAGGGAGGTACTGAAGGGCGCCAACAATACTACGATATTCTGTTGCATCAGAGAGAGGAGCACCATCGTATGCAGAGAGCTTTGAGCCAGACGCAAGGGGTGTGGGACACGGCTTGGAGTCTTGCATATGAGTGCGAGTAAGCAGATCCAAGGTTTATTTAGTCTGAGTCAAGACTAGAGCAGTGTACGTTTGGCTTCGATTCCCAAGAAGAAATGAAGATCACCAAGATCTTTCATGGCGACCCAGTCGCTGAATGAAAGAAAGGAGACGAGAGGAGACTGAGGCAGGACTACCGTGCCTGAGAAAGATCCTGCTGCGAACTGCTCTGTGGCTGGACAGGAGAGAGGTCAACAGCGGCAAGGATAGGAGACTGACCCATATACGTGCGAGGTTTGGAACCCAACAAGCGAGAAACTTGACTTAGTTTAGGAACTCGTCCATCACCTTTCGTAGTGAGGGAACTCCTCTGTTTTTAGCTTGACGAGCTACTTGAGTTTCCGAAAAATGCATAAACCCCGGGATTTTCGTAAAAGAGGGACGAGTGGTAGGAGCCGACAAATAGTAGTGCCGGTTCAGTGAAGTCAAGTCTTTACGTCTATAGGGGCTCCCTGACGATCCCGAACCTTCCAAAAGTGAGGGGTATGTGTTGTTTCTTGGCACTCTCTTTCTTTGTTATGCCAACCTAAAAAGAGATAGGGATACGGGGCTTGACTTGAAAACAACTGGCCCCCCTCAACAAGGCAGATAGGGCACTTTTGCCCTCCAACACTAAAGTCCAGGATACGAAAAAAATGCCTCCCCAAGCGATTGAGAGTTGATTTCAGGTTCGATAGTGTCGAGAAGGTATTAGCCACCGGTGACCGTACTTTCGTAAAAGCACCATTGGGGGGTGGTTCCTCTCTTTTCTCTTGAACCTCGAACAAAAAATCGATCTCGCCATCAGCTCGACTAAGAGTTCCGAATCGAAAAAGCCTTCGTCTTAAGTCAAGTTCAGAAGGAACCGAGTGCCGAAAAAAAACCGGTTAAGGCTTCAAACTACTAGTCATTAAGACTACTATGAAAGAAAAGTAAGGAAGTCCTTTTCTTGACTTGGCCTGCGTGCATTATACCTAAACCCTTTTTAAAGAACTTTATTTCAATCTCAACAAAGAAATGAAAGCAGAACTCTTTGCTTGTTGTCCTCTTACTCTTTTAGCCTGCCTTGTGGAGGTCTCTCGGGTGTCTACGGCAGATCCGATCAGTCTCGTGATGAAGAGAAAGATTTTCCGATCTTCCACTAAGAAAGGGATCGTCACGACAACTAAATTTGCCCGGTAAACAACTCCGGGGCTCCCCATGGTTTAGTAAAAGGGAGGGGAGATTTTCTCTTCATCAGGGGGGTCATTTCATTCATTATGAACTCAAAAGTGTAAGGCTGATTAGTGAGGTCTTAAAAACTTCATACAAGGAATGATCGGCCATTCTATTTGTGCTTTCAGCAAGTTGGCGACGCGAATCTATGGTTTCTATGTTTCAATCGGATACCAATTGCTTGGATGCGTTTGAAAGCCTCGAGATGACTTGCAGAAATTTGTGTTTTTTTTTTCTAGGTTTTTTCTTGTGTCTCCGTAACAAATGGTCCATTTATTGATGGGCGAACGACGGGGATTGAACCCGCGCGTGGTGGATTCACAATCCACTGCCTTGATCCACTTGGCTACATCCGCCCCTACCCCCGCACAGGTTGAAGTCTCTATCTACGATCAGATCCTTTCTGAACCCCCCTTATGACCGCTATCAAAGAGAAGCTTTTTCCTATACTATAGTCTAAAGAAAGTCTATTGTTGTGTTTTGGAATTAGGGGCTTCAAAGCTTCTACTTGTTGAAGCTTCCTGGCAAAGCTTCAAACAAAGAGGTTGGGCTGTTCACTTCATTGATTTGACTTCACTTTACTTAAGATTAAAGATAGGGGCCGGGCGGGCAGTGAAGGCTCGTTTAGTAGACAGCAAGCTACGGCTTTGACGAGCAGCAAGCACCTACTCCTAACAAAATGAAAAGCAGCAAGCTCCGCTTGAAGAAACGAGCCCCTATCAGAGAAATTGCGCGCTCCTGTATAGGGTTCCAAACCTGCGCACCCCTAAACTACAAGCTTTGAAGCCCCTACTTTTTTATGGGATATTTAAAGACTTTCTACAAACCTTTCTATAATATAAGGTCGTCTTCGCATGCTTTCGCGCATCTTTCCCCTGGCACTATTAGTAAGGTTTTCAAAAGGTAGTTTACTTGCTTACTTGTTAGAGGAAGGAGAAACTTGAGTTCCTTTATGACTAAACTAATAGTTTAGGGTAGGGGGGCGCTAACGAGCAAGAAAAGGCCCCAACCTATAGATAGGCTAAGGCGCCTTTACTAATATTCTAATAGTTGGCGAGGCGCTTCTTTCTCAAAGTCAAGTTTCTCGCTTGTTGCTTTAGAAAGAGGGGCGCTAACGCGACCTTCCTTCAGCTGGCTCCGCCCTATCTATTCATCTCTTTTTTTCAAATGGATATTTAGGGATCTCTTGTTCATAGATCTTGAAACCAGATCAATATCCATTTCTCAATATATCTATCTATCGATAGAAAGATATAGATCTCTATCTGGATCTATCTCCATATCTAAGCTAAGCTAAGGAAGAACCAACACTTAAAGGGCGTAACCAACGGAAGGTTCTCACCCTGTCCCCGACATTGTTCTCCGACGATGCCCCCTGGGCGAAAGGGGCCATCATTCTCTTTCTTTCTTCAATCGTTCCGATCAGGATAAGTGGGTTGGTTTGTTTCGTCCTTCTATCTACGCAATTCTCTGTCTTCGTTCGTGATCATGTTGGGCGAAAGGTAGTTGTAGAGGAGCGGCTGTGAAACGGCGATTCCCCCCTTTCCATTGAAGTAGGGAGGGCCCCCTTCCCCACCATTCCGGCCTATTATTGATAGGGATTTTACCGATGCTGAAGGTAGCTTGCTTACCAAGCCACCCACTTGAGAAGCTAGTCGCCAGAAAGAAGCGACGAGGAAGCGAAGCTGTCGTAGAAGCTTTGCTCCCCCCCCTGTAGTCGTAGTACTCGGCTCGTCGCTACTTTGATTCAAAAGGTAACCGACGGTTCCCGACTTTCTCCGGTTTCCGCAACCGTAACCATTTGTCACTCCGATTACTTCATCCATAAACCTTTTTTTATTATTTCAATAGCTCTAAAAAAAAGTCAAGGATAAGCTTGCATTCCAGAAGCGGTAGCTTCCCGCCTCCTTCATTCCTACTGCCTCCTTCGGTGAGAAGTTCCCTTCCCTTTTCTAAAATGCCTGATTGGTCTGCCTCAGCAAATGTACAAAGTGGACCGCTGTTTGGCTGATCCTATTCTTCCCATTCGGGTTGGGTTGACCCAGAAGTCAAGTAAGAAGGAATGGAACCCACTGGAGAGTCGTCTGCAGTTCACACTTGGGCAAAGATGACTGACTTTAGAAGCGGAACACGAACCGATTTACGCTATTCCGGGTTCTTATTGAGCGTAGCGAAAGCCAGGTTTCTGAGAAAGTAAGCGAAGTTTCTATGGTGTTCTACCTTTGCGTAGTCTCGGTCCACAGTGGAAGGCTCCGCACCTGAGCCTCGTTAGACTCAGCGGAAGTGTAAGGTGTAAGTGAAGAGAATAGAAGAGATGAAGTCCGTTCCTTAGCCTAGTCTATATCTACAGCTGACGCAACTCCGTACCGACGCCTCACTACTACAACATTTTAATTAATTAACGGCTAAGGGATTTCATAACCTGAGCTTTCCTTAACCTGCTGACCTTACTTCGTAATCTTAGCCTCCCTTTCTTTATAGAGAGACTAAGTTACTTCTTAACCTTAACGTACTTTCTTACTTAAGCATAGGCCTTCGCCCCTATTTTCTTTTTTGAATTAGAAAGAACGGGGCCTTACTTCTTCTGTTCAGGGGGGATGAAAGACAAAGAAAGGGATCAGGGGGCTTTATGATCGGAGAAAGGGGAGGGGGGACGACCCGCCGAATTCACATCAGAAATCGACAACATGAACACAAACGAAATCTTGAATTGCGTATAGAAACAAAACGAACCACTTCTATTCTCGGAGCTGAGGTATATGAAGAATGGCTTTTTGGTCCCTTTCGTCCAGTGGTTAGGACATCGTCTTTTCATGTCGAAGACACGGGTTCGATTCCCGTAAGGGATAGGTACTCATTCCCGGCCGCTTTCAGTTAGTGTTCATTGCTGAGTGATCGCTCGCTATTTGGCTGGAAAAGGTGGTCCGGAAGCTTCCTCTCTCCCAGCAAGCAAGACGAGATCACCACTTCTCTCAGTAATGGACTTCCTTGAATTCTTCCTTAGCCTTAGATGTCCTTTCATAGATTCTCGAACCTCCGATAGACAGAATCTCCATGCATGCGTTCTTTCTCCCCTCAGCCATACATCTCTTTTTTATCCCCTTTTTTTTTCTTTTGGCCGTTTGTTTTTGTTAGGCATTGAGCCCCACCTTAGGTGCTGAGTGGTGTCCTCCCCTCCCTAATACCTAACAAAAAGTTCCGTCTATTCTATGGAGCCTAAAGCTTAAACCATGGCATCCCCGGCTACATTTCTTTTTTCTTTTGTTTCCAAATCAACATTTGTTTTTTTGTTTTAAAACATTTCTGGTCGCATTGGCTCTTGGAAGAGAAATCCGGTTAAAGAAACATCTATTTATTATATAAGAAATATTTCTTCCTGACCGCTCGAGTTCGGTAGAGTAGCGGTGTGACTTTCTTCTGGAGTCTGTGGCAGCCTGTCTCGGGTGAGGTCTGAGGTCAAGGTATTGCCTGGTTGGTGTACTAGGGCGAGGTCTCTCGAGCCTTCGTTAGCTAGTTTAGCTTTCCCTCTTTTTAATCTATATCAGATCCTCCATTACTTCTTCGCCAATACCTTTTAGCTTTCCTTTAGCTGCGACTTTTTCCCAGTCCACGCCCAATCAGAGTAGTCAGTGTGCCTGCGTAGTCCTTCTTTGACGAAACGGATGCTTTAGGGGAAGGAGGGACTTCGCTAAAGATGGTCGTCTGTCTGTGCGCGAGGAAGGTCTTAGTCCTTTTTCCTTCCATTGCTTGGCTAGGTTCGCTTTGCAAGGAAGGGAAGGCATCCGTGCAGGTAGTTCAAGGCTGAGGTCAAGCTATGGGCACAAGGGGGTAAGGTATAGTAAGTTCCTTCTTCGTCTTTTGCTTGTCATTGGATTGGAAGCCGCAGGCGATGCCTTCTTGCTTGTGTAGTTGGCCTTGCCTGCTTAGTGCGGAAGTGCGTAAAGTAGGCTCAGCTTCTTTTCTAAAGATCTTGTAGTATCCTCAGGTAGTCCGCTTGTTAGATTGAATTGAATCTTATATAACCTACGGTAGCTTAAGAGACTTTCTCAATAGTATAAGTGGACCTCTCAAAGGTATAAGTATACATTAGTCTTGCTGGTTCGGTCTTTTTCTTTTATTGTTTATATGCCCACATTGAATACAACTAAATTCCAGTTCATGGCTTCGTATGTACTGAAGTGACTGTAGGTCCATTCAGATGCTGCTCCAAGAGAGCTTTATTCGGCCTTTGTATGACCGTCTTCCTCTTCCCTTCCTGTCTATCTCCTTCGGTCAGGTAGTTCTGCTTCCGGTGCCGGAGGAAGGATAGAAGGGTAGTTTCAGAGTTCGAGATGTCTGAGCTTGGAGGTTCCGCTTCTCTAATGTTATAATAAAGCTGCCCAGACCTTGCCTTGCGTCTTCCTTTGCTGGCTAGATGCGTAAGTGAAGGTTCACGCTTGGGCCCTTGACGAGTACTTTTATTTTAGTTAGACCATAGGCGCGGTAAGCCATGAAAGTTCTAGCTAAAGTGCGATATCCGCCGTTCTTTTGCGCTAAAGCAAGAGAAGCCCACGGAGCGGTAGGAGTACGTCGCTTCTTTCTTTTTCATATCTGCTGTCCCAGCTGGGTTCCGCTATCAACTAATTCTAGTCGCATAGCAAGCGATGTAATAAATCACTGAGATCTTTTTCATTTTAAGTAAATCATAGATAAAGCATTAAGTAGGAGCGGTAGCTTTCTGCTTCGGTTGGCGCGTTGCAGTAATGAAGAAAAGAATGAGATTGGTTCGGTCTTAAGTCTTTGGGTGAATAAATTTAGGTATCGAAGTTGTAGTTATTGCCATCCCTTGCTTGGCAGCAGTGGGCTTGGTAGTAGCATAGGTGGGTCCTCGGGCAGTTTTTTCAGGGTGTAGGGATCACTGTCTCACTGTGGTACCCGAAAACTTTCTATGCCCACATTGAATAGTTTTAAAGCGCTGTTTAGTGACTTTCATGTCTTCTGCTACTTTAGGAAGATTCAGACAGTCTTTTATGCCCTCTTTTAGGTTTGTTTTTTCCTTCCCCCAATTCTAGGATGCGTAGTAGCTCTAGTAAGTCCGTAGCTGGATCTGGATCAGGATGCGGAGTTTGAGCTGCGGGGTGAGGGAGAGATGGCTATGTCTATCCCATCCCTTCTTTGGTTCAGTCTTTCGTAAGCAGGAGCGTAGCGCTTCGCAGGTGAAGGTGCAGGATGTGCTTCTTCCCTTTATAGCGGCTTCTGTCATTTTCACATAAATGTTGTAATAAATCCTATCTCCCCCTATCTCTACTTCTGCTAACGAACGCTAGAATTGGGATATCGAGAAAGAGGGTAGACCGTAGAGGGTTCAACAAAGAAAAGCAAGAAAACGTAAGCCCGGTTGGGCTTACGTTTTTCAACTGCATCGTACCCTACTATGGAAGGGGTCCGTACCTCCTTTAGATAGATAGAGCCCCCGTGCTCCTAATGTAGAGCTAGAACTACTGCTACCGTGGAATCCGCGATCACACATAAGTACCTCGCCTTCCAAAAAGAGCGGCTGCTAATTGGCACTAATGCTAATGGGGACCATCGATCAAGAAGGATTTCGGAGACTGCAATCGAATTGAGAAAAAAATAGAAAGATAGGGCCAACTCTTCTAGTTGCGCCTCTAACCTTACTACGCTCTACCCAACCAGCGGATAAAAGGTCGAATTCCGCAGGCACGAAATGCCGATCAAATCCGTTAAGGGTCAAAGCAAGCAAACAAGAAGATCTGACTGAGTAGTTGATGATGGACCGGATCTCGAAAGGCGAGAGGCTTTCATAAAGACGTATGAGAAAGGGAGGGTCGAGAGAGGCTTATTGCACGATCCACCCAACTCAGCTAAGCTAATAAATGCTGCATAAGAGGGTGGGAGGCCGGCCCCTGCCCATCTGGGTGGGGGTGCACACCCATTTAGGAACATATGCAAAGGGGTAAAGAGAGAAGTCAATGGAGAACTACCAAATCCAATGACTTTGATTTGTTCGTACCATTCTGTCATCGATCACTGCTGGGTCGGTTGGTGAGTCACCCCCCAAAAAGCATCGAGAAAGGGAAAGCATATATGTTTTATGAAATGATCAGCGGTCTCATTTATGCTATGCCCTGCATCGTGTTCGTGTGTGTTTATTGAGCTTTCTTCACTTCAGCGCCATGCGCTTTGCTTCGCTTTATAGAAGAGAGAGACCGTTGCCTTGAGAGTGAAAAGCAAGCGCAAGCGATAGAAAGGATAGTCCCTCGCGCGTTCGCGCGAACTACTATAAAATGGTGAGATCATTAGATCATTAGTGAAAGAAGGACCAACGACGATCCTATCCTAAAGGAGAAGGAGGAGTAGGAGGAGTCAGTCTTCTTTGAAGATCGAGGAAAAAATAGGACAATTATGCCATTCGGAAGAAGTAGTCTACAGAGGGAAAGCCTGTTACGAGTAAGTGGAGAGGAAAGATCTCCAGAGATTCTTATCTTATTCCATGCCAGTGGCTTGACCAGTAACCAATGGCGAAAACTAAAAAATTTATGGTTTCCCGGTAGAACCCTATTTCGCCCAAGTTGTTGCGAAACCGGAAAAAAGAAGCGGTTTTTCGCACAGCTTGCTCATAGTGCAGGTCCCACTTGTATATTGTATTTGGCCGAAGAAGCATCGGACAGGTTGGAGTTCTTACCTTCTTGGGACTCCATGGACCAAGATCTGCTTTTATTATATGGGCAATACCGATCTACTTTAGTAGATCATATGGATGTAGAAAAAGCTTCTGATTTTGATGAATTGGAAACATCTCTTTTCCATTTCTATTTACCTAGTTCATATCTTTGTTTCGTGTGTTCCCGGGAGGAATGAGATCTCTTCAATCTCGGGATACCACCTAAATAACTGCGGCCAGAGAGTCAAATAGGTCGGGAAGAAAGAGTCTGAGGTTGGGTCGGACGAATGAGAGCCTGGAAACTCACTTACTTCCTTTGCAAGCACGCATACTCTTACTATTAACATAACGATAGGAATGGAATGATGAACAGGCTAGGTACATGAGCCTTGATGAGTAGTTAAAGGACATCAAGCCAAGTAGAAATCCCTCTTCCTCAATGTCAATCGAAGTCGGAACAGGCTTATGCAGAGATCGTCTCACAACTACGGAAGAGAGGGCTAAAGGAGATAGGCTTGGAGGTTACGGATACGGCTTTGACGCAGGGGCCTGTCTAAAACCTATGTCTATAGTTCTGGAGGGTGGTCCCTTGCTTTCCAGAGTGAGATTCCTCCTTGATAGTGGGCGAAAGAAGACGCAACTAAGTCGGTGATAGGTGCATCATTTGATTAAAGAACATTCTCACTATCCGTGTGCTCAACCCAATTCACCCGATTGAGAGAGGAAGGGACGAATCGAAGGGGCTGGGAATTGTGTAAAAAAAAGTAGCAGAATTAAGGAAAGCTAAAAGCTTTCGGACGCGCTTGTGTATTCGTATTGCAGGGATCTGCGGTTTGTTTTACTAACTTGCTTGGTAATGGGGTTCTCGCTTTGATGGTCATCTTTAGGAATACGTTATTCGATAAACCAAGTTCCCTTTGTTCTTCCGATCTTAGAGAAGTAGTAAGGGTGACTCGGGAGACTTTCGTTCATCATCTTTGTAGCGATCATCATGTCTCGAGTCCTTTCCCCTGTGGTGAACCTCTTAATAAGACCGCACAACTCTTATTTGAACCAGAGGACCCTTGGCTTAAATCCGAATAGAACGAGGGCTCTCTCTGTTTTCGTAGCATCCATTATTCTTAGTCTGGCTTTTGCGAAATCAGTTTCTCCTAGTGGTTTTAGAGTGTATTAAATGGAGTCTAAGGGCTTTAAAGAAGTCGTTTTCATTCTCGGAGTCACTTAGAGGCGGAGGTGGTGGTAGTGGAGGCCACAAGTCCATCTCTAAGTGTATGAGAAAAGCCTAGGATTATGAGCGAGGAGGATTAAAAGAGTCCAACTAGCCTTGGGGACTGTTAGATGAAAGTCCTCAGGCTTTACATAAGTCATCGACTACAATCCTTTTTTTTTTCTTTTTTTCGGTATGCCGTCGGCACTAATAGCCGATGAAAGAAGATATAATAGGTAGCCACATGTTTCCCATATTCCACTCTTTTTTGGTAAACCTGAGTGCAGGAGATCAAAAATGAAGAACGTTAGTCAGTTACCAGAGAATGTTCAAGCCCTGATACAGAAAAGAAAGAACTTCCAAGCAGGCGGACAAATGCAAAGAGCCTCGCCAGGAAGGGAGCTGGGACTAGTGAATGCAATAAGTGAGTCCGGAAGGAGAAAGAGATTCTCACTGCCCGAAGGTATAATGTGCGCCTATACAAGGGACATGAGGCTTGTTCTTTTGATCTGTTTACTCATAGGGTTTACTGCTTGGTGGGCATATATTCCGGCGGAGGTAACGCCCCGGGTTTGTATGAAACCTGACTCAGTAGATACACTGAAAGCAGTAGCCGAGGCGAGAACCGGCGCTTTGCAAAAGATGAGAGAGGCAGAGGCTTGTCTCGGAGAAAGAGATGCCCCCTCTTTTTTGCTCTGTATTGAATACCAGGGAGGATCAATCACCTGAATAAACCTTACCTTTGCTCCCAGTCGGGGTAGATGTCTAACCAGGAAGAGATATACATGGCAGCTAGCTGAGACCCCGAATGAATCTCCTGCGCCTGTAGATTCAAGATTGATTGTTCAACCTAGTTGCTCAACCTAGAGAGATTCGAATAGTATTGAATGGGGGGAGAACCCAGCTAATAGTCCTGGATGCCTTGCCTATCCTACAGAAGACTAATCCACATTAGCAGTGGGGTGGAAATGTTGAATTGTTAAGTGGTTTTATGAAACGATGCAAGAATTCGCCCCTATCACGTAAGGCTCGCCCTTATAGCTTCCGCGATGAAGTGGGAACCCATTTGTGGCACCCGGGGGATAGAGTTTTTAGCTGATTTGAATATTAATTCAAGGGTATGGTTTACATATTCATACATAGAAGATGCTCCTGCTTCGATCGAAAAGATTCGTTCATTAAGTAAGTCGCAACACATTCCTAAGTTGATGGGTGAGAGGCAAAGCAGGAGCCCGGAGCATGTGCCAGTGAGGGAATAATGGAGCAAGCAATAGGAAATGGCGCGGGCACCGCCACTAAGACTGAATGAATGCGGGCAAAAGCGATGACTTTCTTGATTCATTTCTTTTTTATATACGACATGAGGTCTTCCCTGTTAGTCACTGGTTCAACTCAACCATTACTCCTTTCAGTGATGACTATTCGCTATTCCCCGAACAACTCGATGAATAGGGAACTAAGCAGTCGACCATTCACCGCACCTCGAATTCGAGACCAAAAACATCTGGCGATCGACAACAAAGCGCCTTCTTTTTCTTTCCAACCTGCCGAAAACTTGAACGGAATCGAGGTTTCTTGGCAGCTCCTTCTTTCAACCTCAAAAGGTTTTGATTGACCCGTAGACATAGGCAATTGGGGCTTTTAGCACCCTTTTCCTTCTGTTTGGTGAATCAACCTTGGCATTACCTAAATATCCAATTCATAGAGTCAAATTACTCCGCGGATTCATTGGCTCCCTTTCCTAACCTCGCAATGAACGAAATGAGACGTTTGCTTGCTTCACCGACAACAAACAGGCCCACTAGGGTCTTGGATTGGGTATGGGATAGGAGGCCTATATATCCACTTTCATAGCTGGCATTGCATAGCAGGTTTGTGACTGGAATAGCTGCTGTATTACTTTGTATTGTCTCTTAGCAACACCTTATCAAGTAGTTGTTCTTTTAAGCTTTCCCTTGTGACTTCTTTCTTCTCTACAAATGGTAGAGCCACAGGTCAGTAGAGCAGGTATATCGTTTTCATAGCAGGTTCATTGCTGGTATAGCAGTTGTATGGCTTTCATAGCGTTTAGTAGTTGTAGGGATAGGTAGCTGCAAGTAGTGCTTGAATGGGAAGAGTTTTTTGAGTTGTTCTTTCAAGAAGGAGTGCTTGAAACATAGCTAGCCCTTCTTAAGGCAAGAGTGCTTGAAGAGAGAGCTACCAAAAGGAGGAGCAGTATACGCAAGGTCTAAGCCAACCATAGTTGTTCTCCTCGGTACCCCCTCCCTCTTCTTCTTCCTCTGTAATAGCCGCCTCGCTAGCGAAGGGTCTTCCAAGCCCTGCGCGAGCTGCGTGCTTAGCACTGAATTAATAGCACCACTTCTACCACTTGCATAGCATATCGGTAGTAGCTACAAGACAAAAAACTAACTCAAGAACGCAAGAGAAGTGCTTTTTAAAAGGTAGAGCTACAAGAAAGCATCTACTGAGCTAACCATCTAATCTAAGCAGTAGCATCTCAACTCAAGGCTTGGAAGACCCGCAAGAGGAAAGAGCATCTATCTACACAGTTAGCTGCCCCTACTTTGGGGCTAGGTTGGCTCCTGGGCTAAAGCAACCGTACAACAGGCGATGTTATCAGCGATGCCTCGCAGCATGGAATGTTATTTCCGCTTCCTCTGGGCTATGGAATGGAAGAATTGGTTCAGCATCAACCCCGGGATTCTTTCCCCGACTACAAAAATAGAAAGCCTTGCCTGCTTCTAATTTGGTTTGGTATTCTAAGGAGCAACTTCCCCGTAGGCTCGATTCGGTTCCATCCTATACCTTCTATCCTAGGTCTTATCACTCGGAATCGCATTCTATCACACTGGTGGTACTTCTTGTTGAATTAAAAGATTGGATTAGTCTTTCTGTACCCACCCGCTACCCCTGTTTGAGAGTGATTAAATATCAATAGGGGAGCCTCCTAATAAGGAAGTTGCTTCTTGGAAAAGCCTTTTCACTGCCAAGCCTTTATCTTATTTGGTCGGGCAAGAATCCATCTCGGTTTAAGAATTCACCCAATTGGGACATCCATTCAGAACCTGAAACCATTACCAACGAAAAAAAAAGGTGTTATAAATAAAGGGGCTTCGAAAGAACTCTTTCAAGAGGAAGGATGCAGCGAGCGAGCCTGTTAAGCTGCGATTGAGCCTAAGTCTTTCCAAAAAGAAAAGGGTAACTTTATTGAAAAGTTCCCATAATAATACCTTTCTCATCGAAAATTTACAACAACTGAAACTTCAACTGATGCCCACGCCAAACGAGATAACTCAGTTGGCTTAGGATTCGTAATGATCTGGAACATCGGTTCCAGTCTTCTTTCCCGACCCGATTCCTTCCTTGGCTGTCATTTGCATATAACTAGCTAATGCTGCTGGGAATGCCCTTGGCGGATTCTATCTTCTCTTGGTGGAGTAACTTGCAACCAGTGCTTTAGGGCTCTCTCCACACGGGGCGTCAGTCGTGAATCCTATATGATGATATGGAAGGGGATTGTCAAGTGGAAAAAGACCCTTCGATTCGCCTTGACCGGATCACATAGCGTTAGCGGAGCGGTAAACTTCGCAGCAGGAGCAGTCTTTTACTTTACTACGGATAAACCGCGTTCACGTGGTCGAATAGAACTTGCTGCTCGCTCAACGCGCGTTAAGTACTCCTCTATCGTGCTTGTGGAGCCTTTTTGAGTTGAGCAACGCAGGAGCTTATCTGCTTCGGTCTTATTCCTGCCTTTCCTTTCATTCTCGAGAGGTCTTGACGATACCCTTCTGTAAACCTGCCTAAGCCCAGTCACAGGATCATATGAGAACGTCATGCAGATGCTCAGGTTGCCGTAGGCTGGCTGGTAAAAGAGAACCGGTAAGTAGAATGACCTACTCCGCCGTTACTGACTTTTCTTTCTCTCTCTTCCTTGTGTTGAAGTCCCGAAGGCGGCATATCTTGGGGGGGCGAATAGGCTTAGTCGTCTTCTTGTTAGCTTAATGGCTGTGACGAAAGAGCTGGCAACATTTCCTTCGATTCAGCAAACCACAACACTTGATCTTGTCTGCTTGCACCGTTCACTCACTCCTTCCGGTAGGATTCTTTTATAAACATTGAGGAGGTAAGAGCCCTATCAACCATACAGTTCGCATACTAGTGAAAACTAGAATCGAATCCTTCCTTAATCAACTACAAGTACAGGAAAGGTCTCTCGAGCCTCCGCTCTTGGCTAGCATCCAGACTGCCTTAGTTAGCTACATATCTCTGGGTTAAACATCCAGAAAGTCATGCTGTTACATCGAGCTATCAACCAAGAAGCTTCGAAGTCCTTTTGACTCTCCCAGTACATGAAGGCTCAAGAGAAGTCATAAAGAGAAGACTTAACCCCCTTTATCCTCAGCTCCTCGTTTAGAAACCACATACATCTAATCCTAGCCTATCTGTTCTTGCTTCCTCTAATCCTGCCCGCTATCCCAACTACAAAGAGAAAGAAGACGGCTACTCTCTAATTAGTTAATTAGTTATTATCTGTCCTAGCTGGATATAAAGTCGTTACATCCAGCTCATAGAGGACGCAATGACTCAGACTAGCTACCTATGCCTTTCCTTTCTACATGAGGGAGACAGATAAAAGCAAGAAGGCTAGGTCCCCACTAAAAAAAGTTTCTTAAGGCTTCTTGCCAATAGTGAGAAACACCTCGCTTATCTATCTTGAGAAAGAGGATATATAGAAAGAAAACTCGATCAATGTTTTCCGTCTTTGTCTGCTATAACCTTCAAGGAAGACAAGCGGAAGATGCAAAAAGGCAGGACAGATGAGTTGACGATGCATCTTTGCGTCTTTTTGTCTGGATCTATATATAGAAAGAAGCTCGAATGCGTTCTAACTCCTTCTCCTTCTATCCTAGTCAAGCTAAGGCGAAGCTTTGAATGGCTCCTGCCTAGCTTCCTTCTTTCTAGTGATTAGAGTCTTCTGTTTGCAGTTTTGAATCTTGCTATGGCTATGAGTTCCTTTTGTGTCTTTTCCCTTCTCTAATAAGCCATACGACTGTGCTATGAGGAAGGCACTTCTAATGCTTCCTCCTTACTTTATCTCTTCTAGTATTTAAGGTCGTATTTCACCCAATAATAATGGTTTTTGCGTCATCTTTTTATTCCCCTTCTTACGCTTATACCCTCTTTGATATGTACCTCAGGTAAAGAGGAATTGGAGAAGGTTTTCATTTCTTCCTTTCAATGGTTCCTTCTTGTCTCTAGTACTGTAATATGAGGGATAGCTCTAATAGGATAAATGAGAAGTCTAAGTCATATTACATCTATAAGATAGATAAAGAGGTCTGATGCCACCTCCCCCGTTTTACATCGCACTGATCTTCTTCCTCTGCAGCTCTTGCTTCCTTCCCCGAAGCTCTTCAATGCCTTCATTCCCGTACGAATGGACCAGGGGTCATAGCACTTGATGGCTATCTATCCTTTTTCCAACCGGCTTAGCTGTGTCCCTTCGACTCCCCTAGCTGTTCCCTGTCAACTGGACCTTTCAAACGAGAACTTCTTTTCACCGGGAGGCGGAGGCGATTGGAGTGGGCTACACGTCAACTGCTGCCTGGATTGCATATCTTCCCCATGGGCTAATAGGAATGCTGGGAGCTTGGCCCGCGATTGAAAGCATTGGAAAAAAGGGATGGATTGAGTGCGGGTGGTTCGAGATCCTTACATACGGATATACGAGTAGGGTTCATAGCTCTATGTTAGCTGATTGACACGAAGAGAGACGGTTTTTGGGATAGATCAGGTTGGACCTTCGGATTTCCAAGAGTAGCTAGCTGGCCCCGAGCTTCTGTTCCATTCCCACTTTATTCCGGCGACTCCTCTGTTTCCATCTCATTCTCTGGTCACGTCAGGGAAGCCGCGTCTCTCAAAGCACCTAGCTTAGATGATGAAGCAAGTGATCAAATGAAGTAAAGGTGTGTTCGAATCCTTTCCATCATGAAGAAATAAGTGGCTCGACTCCCAGGCTAAGCTCCCCCGGAACCTGTAGCGGGCTTCAAAAAGAACGATAGAAAGCTCTGACAAAGCCATTCAGAGGAAATCGGGCAAGCAAGCTACCGCACTACGGCGGGAAACAAGCAAACGTAGGCAGCAAAGCAAAGAAATTCCGGCCTTAACCCAACCTCTTCTAAACTACATTCAATTAGGTTAGGCAGGCGGTAGAAAAAGCTGCTTGCAAACGGCTGCGGAATTTCTTATTGAGAGGCTGACTCAC